AAACAACTTACGAAACGAAGAAGACGAAACAGGAACAAGAGGGATCCACTAAAGAAGACAAAGATAGCCCGGTTTACGAAGATTCTTATCTTGATATCCATCAAGATAATTGGGAATTGGGAAAACTTAAAGAAGAGAAAACTTATTTTTGGTTTGAAAAACCTATTGTAACTTTTCTTTTCGATTATAAACGATGGAACCGCCCATTGAGATATTTAACAAATGATAGGTTTGAAAATGCTATACGAAATGAAATGGCACAATATTTTTTTTATATATGCCCAAATAAAGGAAAAAATCTAATCTCTTTTACATATCCGCTCCGCTTATTATTTATATAAATAAATATTTATATAAATAAGTACTAAAAAAGAAAGTAATAAAAAATAAGTAATAAAAAAATGAATACAAAAGAAAAATACAAGAATAGATAAGACGAAATTCGCCCACCTCCCATATATTTTATCCCTTCACCTATAAAGAAACTAATAACACCAATCCCATTTATCATTCCATCAATTACATGTCTATCAAAAAACTGAACTAGTTTAACTAATTCTCTTACATTTCCAGTAAAAATCTTAGTATAAAAAATATCTATATAACCACGATTATATGACCAGTTATACATCACATTTTTTATTAAGTCGAATAAAATTATCGTGCGGCTCTTCTTCACAAATGAATTGACTAAACTCAAATTCTGTATAGATGAATAAACAGATCCATATAAAATGGATGCTATAAATAATCCAAAAAAGGCTATACTTACTGAAAAAACTGCATTTTTTAAAAAATCATAAAAATACGAAGGCTCATTTTGATGGAAAAATTTTGTAGATGGAGTTAACCACTTTGACAATAGATCAGGATCTAGTCCACCAAAATGAATTCCGATTGATCCAATCAATAAAGTAAATAATACCAATATAAGCATGGGAAATAACATAGTATTGTCCGACTCGTGAGGATAGGTGTAAGTATATTTATTTCTAAAGTAAGTACTAAAGTATCGTACTCTATTTTGAAAAACATTTTCAATTTGATATGTTTTTTTTGACAAAAAATAAACCTTAGTATTCATTGTTGAAAACAGTACTTTTTTTTTTATTTCTTTGGGTACTTCTTTTCCCCATAAAGATATTGAATAGAAAGAACTATTTTTAGCGCTACTGTAATTTTGAAAATGAATACGCAAATGTCCATCAAAGGTAAGTAAATACATTCGAAACATATAAAATGCAGTGAATCCTGCTGTAAATGAAGCGATTATTGCGAAAATTGGTGAATACAACCAACTATCATTAAGAATTTCGTCTTTCGACCAAAAACAAGCAAGAGGTGGAATACCACAAAGAGAAAGTGTACCTAATAAAAAAGTAATTCTTGTAATTGGAATATATTTTGTTAACCCTCCCATAAGAACCATATTTTGACTTTTTTCTGGTGAAAATCCAACAATGGATTCCATTGAATGAATAATGGATCCAGATCCTAAAAACAATAAAGCTTTCGAATAGGCATGAGTGATCAAATGGAATAAAGCAGCCTTATAAGAACCTATACCCAGAGCTAATATAATATAACCCAATTGAGACATGGTAGAATAGGCTAAACTTCTTTTAATATCTCTTTGAGCAAGAGCCAAAGTAGCTCCTAATAATACTGTTATTACACCTATTAAGGAAATAAGATTCATTATGTAAGGTATGACTATGAAAAGAGGAAGAAGACGAGCTACAAGAAAAATTCCTGCTGCTACCATAGTAGCAGCATGTATAAGAGCCGAAATGGGAGTGGGTCCTTCCATAGCATCAGGTAACCATATGTGAAGGGGAAATTGTGCAGATTTGGCAACTGCGCCGAGGAATAAAAAAGAAGCACAAAGAGTAATAAATAAAGAATTTACTCCATTATTATTAATTAATTGAGTAACTATTTCGAACAAATCTCGAAATTCTAAACTACCCGTTATCCAATAAAATCCTAAAATTCCTAATAATAAACCAAAATCCCCTATACGATTGGTTACAAAAGCTTTTTGACAAGCACTTGCTGCAATTGGTCGTGTGAACCAAAAACCTATTAATAAATAGGAACACATTCCTACAAGTTCCCAAAAAATATAAATTTGTATTAAATTAGAACTAGTAACTAATCCCAACATGGAAGTATTGAAAAAACTCATACAAGCGAAAAATCTCAAATATCCTCGATCATGAGACATATAATTATCACTATAAATAAGAACCATGATTCCAACAGTAGTAATTAATATTGGCATAATAGAAGTAAGCGGATCAATCAAGTGTCCGAACTCTAAAGAAAAATCATTATTCACAGTCCAAGACCATAGATATTGATAGATAAAATTTCCGTTTATTTGCTGAATAGAAAGATTAACAGAAAATACCATAGCTATAGTTAGCATCAAAACACTCGGAAAAGCCCACATACGTCGAATATTTTTTGTTGCTGCAGGAATAAGTAGAAGTCCAAATCCTATTAACATAGTAATAGGAAATGGAAGAAAAGGTATTATCCATGCATATTTATATGTATGTTCCATAAAAAACAAAAATTTTAGTTTTTTTCTTATAATTGTTTCCGATTCACCAATTTTTATTGCTTTTGAAGAAAACAATAAAAAAATGAAAAAAAAAAAGATATGAAACCTTAAATATTCTTATTTTATATTTTTCTTACCTTTTTCAGATATTTCAAAAATTTGAAAAAGGTATAAATTGTTGCTTAAATGCTTTGTCCAAATAGCTCGATATAGAGTCATTTTTTATTTATTAATTAATTTTTTAATTTTATTTATTAATTAATTTTTTAACTAAAATATTCATTTTTTTTTTTTGAAGTAGAAAAATATTTTTTATAAAAAAAAGAGAAGGAGAATATGATAGTAAAAAAATTAATTAATAACTAGACTAGAATTATATTCTAGTAATATATAACCATATCCTATACTATAGTAAGCAAAGAAAAAGTAAGAAAAGTAAGCAAAAATAACTATACCAATATCAGTAGAATATGGATATGGATATATAGTTTTCATCAATAAATCAACTAATTCTTCTAGTAATTTTTTTTTATTTCTTAATTTCTATTTTTTATGAAATTGATTGATTGGATTGAAATCCAATAAGATAAGAAAATATCAGAAATCTTATAAAAATCCTTACTTCTCTTCTTATATTCTAGAACTTAATAAAAAAAAAAAACGTAAAATCAAAGTTCCTTTTCTTAGCTAACGGAATGTCTTGTTTAACATATTAACTACTAGAAAATTCCTTTAAAAATTTTTCTTTCTTTTCTTCTATTTTTTCCTAGTTTATTATATATGTAACACACATGTATATATAAACAATATATTTGTTTTGTTTAAAAAAAAGGACTATCGACGAAATTAAATATAATATAAAAAATGACTAAAACTAAAGAAAAAAAAAAAACGATCCATATTGATCAATACATGTCTTTCACATACAACAATAAAAAGGAAGCACTTTTTTTTTTATGGCAGTTCCAAAAAAACGTACTTCTATATCAAAAAAACGTATTCGTAGAAATATTTGGAAGAAAAAGGGAAATTTAGTTGCAATAAAAGCCTTTTCTTTAGCAAAGTCAGTTTCTACGGTAAATTCAAAAAGTTTTTTTGTTCGGCAAACAAATAAGAAAATCTTGGAATAATTTGAAATCCGTGATTTAAAGAACTTTTCTATTTCTATATATAGAATATAAAAATTTTTCATTAACTTATGTATTTATTTACCTCCTCAAGATTAGTTAGAACTAGCAGCTATTTTATGTCGAATATTAACTTATCTGTCTGCTAGTTTGGTTCTAAGTATTATTTTATTTCTTTTCCCAGTAGAAATTTTTTTCCATTAGGAAAAGAAATAAAATGAAATTTTAATGAATATTAAAACTGTTTTATTATATGTCTATCTCAAGATCAAATGAAATTTTTTTTGTTTACTAATTATTATTCTATATTTAAATTATGTACATAACAAACAACAAATATTAAAATATTAATATAATTATTATATAAATTATTATATATATATATATATATTTTCTATATAATTACTATATAATTAGAATAATTAATTAAATAATTAGAATAATTAATTAAATAAATACATTAAAAAGTAGACTAAAAATAATATTTTTCGAAAACGAGTCTTTTAATTTCTAATTTAATTTATTTAATTTAGTAATTAAATTTTGATATGTATAAAATCATCCTATTTATTTAATTTATATATATTTTATATTTTTTTTTATAAATAAAGATCTTTCTAAGTTTTCTACTAAGTTTTCTAAGTGTTATTAAAAATGAAAAGAATACTTTAGTTTAAACAAAAGAGTTTAAAAGAACCCTTATTCATCCATTTCCTAAAGAAAAATTCCTAAAGAATAACTATGTCGGATTCTAGAATCTACAGCTAGACGATTCAACATGAATTGACTATTATTATTTCAAGTAAGCCACTATTATTTCAAGTAAGCCGCTATGGTGAAATTGGTAGACACGCTGCTCTTAGGAAGCAGTGCTAGAGCATCTCGGTTCGAGTCCGAGTGGCGGCATACTCTAAAAGAAATAGAATGGATCTTATAATGTATTTAATTCCCGATTTCAATTCTGTAATGAGACCCCTTTTATGTATGATATTTGCGACTTTAGAACATATATTAACTCATCTCTCTTTTTCGATCGTTTCAATTGTGATTGTGATTCATTTGATGATTCTATCAGTTCACGAAATCATCGGATTACGCCATTCGTCGGAAAAAGGAATGTTAGCTACTTTTTTTTCTCTAACAGGATTATTAGTTATTCGTTGGATTTCTTCGAGACATTTTCCATTAAGTAATTTATACGAGTCATTGATCTTCCTTTCGTGGAGTTTTTCCATTATTCATATGGTTTCCAAGCTATGGAATCATAAAAATGATTTAAGCACAATAACCGCGCCAAGTGCCATTTTTACTCAAGGTTTCGCTACATCTGGTCTTTCAAGTAAAATGCATCAATCAGCAATATTAGTACCTGCTCTACAATCTCAGTGGTTAATGATGCATGTAAGTATGATGTTATTGAGCTATGCGGCTCTTTTATGTGGTTCGTTATTATCAGTTGCTTTTTTAGTCATTACATTTCGAAAAAACATCGATAGTTTTTTTGGAAGTAAAAATTTATTAATAGTAATATTAATTAAATCATTTTTCTTTAGGAAGATCGAATACTTGAACGAAAAAAGAAGTGTTGTTAAAAGCACTTCTTTTCTTTCATTTCCAAATTATTATAAATATCAATTAATTCAGCGTTTGGATTATTGGAGTTATCGTGTTATTAGTTTAGGGTTTACCTTTTTAACCATAGGTATTCTTTCTGGAGCAGTATGGGCTAACGAAGCATGGGGGTCTTATTGGAATTGGGACCCCAAGGAAACTTGGGCATTTATTACTTGGACCATATTCGCGATTTATTCACATACTAGAACAAATCAAAGTTTGCACGGTACGAATTCGGCACTTGTAGCTTCTATAGGATTTCTTATAATTTGGATATGCTATTTTGGGATCAATCTATTAGGAATAGGTCTACATAGTTATGGTTCATTCACATAAAATCTAATTAAATTGTAGAAATTCCATGCGGAATAAGTAAGACATATATAATGAAAATTTGTGTGAGTTTTTAAGAACTGTTTGAATTAAGATTCAAACAGTTCTTAAAAACTTGGGATATAATTAACTTTATTATTTTTTTTTTTTTTCGTTGTACAGCGAATAGAATAGTTTCAAAAATATTATAATTAAAAATTATAAGACTTTCTATCTCATTAAGAAAAAAAAAACTATCTATGAAAATAATTAGATAGGATAGCTTGTATCTTGTCAACTGATAAAGAAAGAACAAAATCGGGATAAATACCAATTCCTATTACGGGTAAAAGGATACAGATTGAAACAAATAGTTCTCGTGGTCCAGAATCCACGAAATTTGAGTTTAGAACATTGAAAAAATTGTATCCATAGAACATTTGCCGTAACATGGATAACAAATAAATAGGAGTTAATATCATTCCAATTGCCATTACAAGGGTAATTAATATTTTTGGCATTAAAAGATATTTTGGACTGGTAATTAGTCCAAAAAATACTACTAATTCCGCAACAAAACCACTCATTCCCGGCAATGCAAGAGAAGCCATCGAGAAACTACTAAACATGGTAAATATTTTTGGCATTGGAATGGATATTCCCCCCATTTCGTCGAGATAAACAAGACGTATTCTATCACAACTCATTCCTACCAAGAAAAAAAGTGCAGAACCAATAAATCCATGAGATAGTATTTGTAAAATGGCTCCGTTGAGTCCCATGTCGGTTATAGAACCAATTCCTATAATTGTGAAACCCATGTGCGATACAGAAGAATAGGCTATTCTTTTTTTTTTATTGCGTTGACCAAGCGAGGTTGAAGCTGCATAAATTATTTGGATTGCCCCCACTATCACTAACCAGGGAGAAAATATAGAGTGAGCATGTGGTAATAATTCCATATTGATACGAATCAATCCATATGCTCCCATTTTTAATAAGATTCCCGCGAGAAGCATACATGTACTGTAATGTGCTTCTCCATGGGTATCTGGTAACCATGTATGTAGGGGTATAATCGGTGATTTGACAGCATAAGCAATAAGGAAGCCCAAATAGAATATTATTTCTAATGTCACAGGATATGACTGATTAGCTAATCTGTCAAAATCCAATGTCGGTTCATTGGAACCATATAAACCCATACTTAGAACTCCTATTAAGAGAAAAATGGAACCCCCCGCAGTGTACAAAATAAACTTTGTAGCCGAGTACAAACGTTTCTTTCCTCCCCACATAGATAAAAGTAAGTAAACAGGAATTAATTCTAACTCCCACATGATAAAAAAAAGTAAAAGATCTCTAGAAGAAAATAATCCTATTTGACCACTGTAGATTGCTAACATCAGGAAATAGAATAATCGTGAATTTCGAGTAACAGGCCAAGCTGCTAAAGTAGCTAAAGTAGTGATAAAGCCTGTTAGTAAAATAGGTCCTATGGAAAGTCCGTCGATTCCTAGTCTCCAGTGAAAATTGAAAACATTTATCCATTTAGCATCCTCTTCTAATTGAATTAATGGATCGTCTAATTGGAAATGATAACAGAAGACATAGGTTGTTATAAGGAGTTCTAATAAACAAATACAAATAGTATACCATCTAAATACCTTATTTCCCTTATGAGGGAGAAAGAAAATGGAGGAACCCGCGAATATTGGCAAAACTATAAGTATTGTTAACCAAGGGAAATAACTCGTGATAAAGACAAGATGCGTTTTGACCAAAAAGCCCGTGCTCAAGAAAATATATTCTTTTGAGCACGGGCTTTTGTCGGTAAAAAGGAATCAAATGATTCAAGTGGAATTTCTTATAACGTATCAATAAGATAGACCCATGCTGCGAGTTGTTTCATGCCATAAATAAACACGGACACTCAAAAAATCTGTTGGACAGGCAGATTCACATCTTTTACAACCTACACAGTCTTCCGTTCTTGGCGCGGAAGCAATTTGCTTAGCTTTACATCCGTCCCAAGGTATCATTTCCAATACATCTGTGGGGCAGGCTCGTACACATTGAGTGCACCCTATACATGTATCATAAATTTTTACTGAATGTGACATTGGGTCTATAAATTCCAGTTTTGAACATAAAAAATTTTCGATCTGGTAAAGTAAAAAAAAAAATAAGAAATTTATAATTATATAATTTTTTATATATTTATATATATTTTCTTTATATATAGAAACCAGATGAATCAATGATTTATCAAAAAAAATCTTAAGAATCAAAATTTTTATAAATCTGTTCATCAGAAGGGACCAAGCGACTTTGATTTATCTTTCAACAACCATGATCATATGAGTCGCATGAATCACACGTGCAACTTCACGTTGACTAATGGATCGTCAATATTTCAATATAAATATATATTGAAATATTACTATACATATTAGTATTATTTGTAAATAAATATATAAAAGACACTGAAATGATATTTTATAGAATAGAAAGTTTTTTCTACAATTTCTATATATATATATATATATTCTATTTATATTTATTTATATTATAGTTATGGCTAATTTTTCAACAAACTTGATTGATTAATACGAGTTGATTTTCTGTTACGATAGATCGATGAAACAATAGCTAGCCCAATAGCAGCTTCCGCCGCTGCAATCGCTATAATAAAGATTGAGAAAATCTCGCCTTTTAATTGGCGACTATCAAATATATCAGAAAATAGTACGAGATTAATATTAACCGAATTTAGTATAAGTTCAAGACACATAAGTGCTCTAACCATGTTTCGACTTGTGATCAATCCATAGATACCGATTGCAAATAAATAGACACTCAAAAAAAGTACATGTTCGAACATCATTGACTAACTCCTGATCAACCTCGATTCGTTTCAATATGAACAAAAATTCAACCAAGTTGATTGACTAGAATCGAGCAATTACATAAAAAAGGGAGTATTGACAGTAGATTAAACTAAAAATTTTTTTAATTCTAACTAAACTATTTATTATTGACGAGCCATAGTAATTGCGCCTATCAAAGAAACTAAAAGAATTATAGAAATTAGTTCAAACGGAAGATAAAAATCTGTTGATAAATGAATTCCAATTTGTTGAACGTTATTTATAAAGTCTTGCTCTATAATCTGATTTGATCTTGTAGTCCAAATAATTCCGTACCATGATGTATCTGCGATAGTAGTAATTAGTGAAAAAAGAATACTTATACAAACCAGTGAAGTGACTCCATCTCCAATAGTCCAAAGATAGGAGTCGTTAGAATATTCTGAACCATTCACGAACATAACAGCAAATATGATTAAGACATTTATGGCTCCCACATAAATAAGAAGCTGGGCGGCAGCTACAAAAAAGGAGTTTGATGAAATATAGAATAAGGATATACAAACAAGAACCGATCCCAACGAAAAGGCGGAATAAATTGGATTAGTAAACAATACTACTCCTAGACCTCCTAATATAAGAAATAATCCCAGAAATACTACAAGTATATCATGTATTGGTCCAGGTAAATTCATTATGTATAAGAGAAAAATCAGTCAAAATGTTTCATGACCTTACTAAATAGTCCAGGAAAGAGAAGGGTGTTCCCCTTATTTTTTTTTCTTATATATGATGAGTTTTTTTTTAATGCAATTAAATCTTAATATGGATGGATTACTGTGGTTATAGATAAAGTTATTAAAATTATTGGCCAATCTTTTCTTTTTTCTTTTAGAGATTCTAATTTTTTAATCTTTTAAAATAATTAAGAAAACACATATTCACAGTTTAAATCAAAGAGTGATTCTCAATAATCAATAGTTAATAAGATAAGTTTCTTAGGTTCTCATAAAAAAAAAAAAGACTTGTTTCTGTTTATCTTTATATAAAAAAATATTAGTAATCAGTAATCGTTCTTGAATCAAGGGGTTTATCTTTATCCATTTTGATTTGACTGGAATTCATAATTGTTTGAATTGTGTAATCTCCAATTACTGACATTGGTAACCGACCTAATGCAATTTGATTATAATTTAATTCGTGACGATCATAAGTTGAAAGTTCATATTCTTCAGTCATCGATAAACAGTTTGTTGGACAATACTCGACACAATTACCACAAAATATACAGACTCCAAAATCAATACTATAATTAAACAATTGTTTCTTTTTAACCTCTCTTTTAAACCTCCAATCAACAACGGGTAGATCTATGGGACATACACGAACACATACCTCACAAGCAATACATTTATCAAATTCAAAATGAATTCGACCGCGGAAACGTTCTGATGTGATCAATTTTTCATAAGGATATTGAATAGTTACAGGTAAACGATTTGTATGGGATAGGGTAATTATGAAACTTTGACCAATGTACCTTGCCGCCCGTATTGTTTGTTGACCAAAATTTATAAACCCGGTCACCATAGGGAACATATTGTGGATCTCCGTTAATAATTTGATGTTTCTTTCTCTTGTTTAAGATCAGTTATGAATAGAGAATATTATTATCTTATTCTATTCTTTATAGGTAAATAAGTTGGGAAGAAGTTGTCAATAATAGATTACCCAGAGAAATAGGTAAAAGAAATTTCCATCCAAAATTTAAAAGTTGGTCCATTCTCAGTCTAGGTAAAGTCCATCTTGCTGTGATAGGAATGAACAAAAACAAATAAGCTTTAGCTAATGTAATAAATATACCAATTGTTATTCCAAAAACTCCTGTCATTTTATTTATTCCGAAAAATTCAGGAATAGATATATACGGAATAGAGAAATTCCACCCGCCTAAGTAAAGAACTATTATAAATAATGAAGAAACTAATAAATTTAGGTAAGAAGCAAGGTAAAATAGAGCATATTTAATACCCGAATATTCTGTTTGATAACCTGCTACTAATTCCTCCTCTGCTTCTGGTAAATCAAAAGGTAATCTCTCACATTCTGCTAGAGAAGAAATTAGAAAAACAACAAACCCTATAGGCTGACGCCACAGATTCCACCCCCAAAAACCATATTTTGACTGTGACTCAACTATATCAACTGTACTTGAACTGTTAGATAATCATAGTCGATAATAGCATTACTGTTCATATCGCTATTTCAAAACCGTACATGAGACCTCAGCTTCATACGGCTCCTCTATGGTCACAAATAAATGTAAGTACTTGGTTGGTATTATTGTAATTTTTAGATTCTAATTATAATACCGGGAAGTCCAAAATTAGACCAACGAAATTCCGTCTGCTAGAATAAAAAAGCGCTTCCGAATTGATCTTTTCCATTAAAATTAAAATTTCTCTTTATTCGGTAATAACTTAATCCTTAAATAAAATACTCGTTATATCAATAAATTAGGTTTTATCAATAACTAATAACTCTAAAGAAAGAATTAGTTAGAAAGAATTGATCATAAATTCCAAATTTATGATTAAGAATTCCATGTATGTATATAGTAGATATGAATATTGAAGGGGGAAAAGAAATAAGAAATAAATATCCTGTATCGTATTTTTTTGTTTCATTTTTCCCATTCAATATTTTGCATTCTATTTCTTTTGCTCCTGTTCTATTCTTCTTTCTCAGAGGAGAGGAGGTACTCTGAAAATATATATATATATATATAAGGATTAATTCGTTTTTTATAGTTATTTCTTTAATCAGTGAATAAGAGCATACTCGAGATCGGAATCGTGGAGAAGTACTACTTGGTCATTTCTACCAACTTAAAGTCCTCATTATGATTCGTTTTATCCAAAGCTTTATGCAAAAAAATCCTTTTTTTTATCTTAAATTATCTCCATTACTAATCTTTTGTGTACCTTGGTGTTCCTAACTGTCCACTGATTTTTTATTGATCTCCAGTATGGTAATAAATACAAGACAGTAGTAGAAACCCCATACGGGTGATCTTTTGTACCCGCTTCAAGATATGATAATTGGTCAAAGAATCTTAACCTTGGGGTAAACAGTTTATACTGCTTATGTTTCTATTCTCGTACATAGGGAATGAGATTTAATCCTCTTACTGCAAATTTATAAGCAGTTTGCTTTTACTCATCTAACTATCTAGCTTAATTCATCAACCCTAATGATAAATAAAAAAAGAAAATATCCATTGAATATAATATATTCAATTTCTTTATTCTATTTCTAGTTCTAGAAAAGAGGGAAAATAATAATGTTCTGCCGAATCACACGTAGAGATATTGATAACACACATAGAGTTAATGGTATTTCATAACTGATAGATTGAGCAGCAGCCCGTAGACCACCTGAAAAAGAATATTTATTATTCGACCCATATCCTGACATAAGAAGTCCAATAGGGGCAATACTTGAAATGGAGATCCATAAAAAAACGCCTATACTAAGATCGGACAAAACAAGGTGATATCCAAAAGGAATTACTAAATAACTTAGTAGAACAGATATGACCGCTATAGACGGCCCCGCACTGAACAAACGAATATCTCCTCTAGATGGGAGGAGATCTTCTTTAAAAATTAATTTGGTTCCATCTGCTATAGCTTGAAGAATTCCCAATGGACCGGCATATTCAGGCCCAATGCGTTGTTGTATTGCTGCAGATATTTCTCTTTCTAACCACACAATTACTAGTACCCCTATTGTTATTCCCAATATAAGGGTGAAAATAAGAACAAAGATCCATATGAGTCCATAGACTTCTTTTAAAGATTCCGATCTAGAAAAAGAATTTATAGCTTGTATTTCCGCTTCTGTCATATCAATTATCATTTCAACGATCAACTTCTCCCATAATGATATCTATACTACCTAATATCGTCATGATATCTGCCAATTTCATTCTTTTAACTAGTTGAGGAAGAATTTGCAAATTGATAAAACCGGGTGGACGAATTTTCCATCTCCAAGGAAAAACACTACTATCTCCTATCAAATAAATTCCTAATTCTCCTTTTGGGGCTTCTACTCTCACATAAAGTTCTTGCTTCGACAATTCAAAATTGGGTGAAAGTTTTTTAGTAATAAATCTATATTCAAAATTATTCCATTCGGAATTTTTTGCTTTATCAAAACGTCGGACTTCTAAATTCTCATAAGGTCCTCCAGGAATTCCTTCTAGAGCCTGTTGAATAATTTTTATAGATTCCTTCATTTCACCGATTCGTACTAAATAACGAGCTAGTGAATCTCCTTCTTTTTGCCATTGGACTTCCCAATCAAATTTATTGTAACACTCATAACTATCAACTTTACGAAGATCCCATTGGATTCCAGAAGCCCGTAACATTGGTCCTGATAAACCCCAATTTATTGCCTCCTCGCCACCAATAATGCCCACTCCTTCAACGCGTTTCAAAAAAATAGGATTACGCGTAATAAGTTTTTGATATTCAACAATTCCTGTTAAAGAATAATCGCAAAAATCCAAACATTTCTCTATCCAGCCATAAGGTAAATCGGTAGCAACTCCCCCAATACGGAAATAATTATGCATCATTCGCATACCTGTAGCGGCTTCGAATAGATCATATAACAATTCCCTTTCTCTGAAAATATAGAAAAAGGGAGTCTGTGCACCGATATCTGCCATAAAAGGTCCAAGCCATAATAAATGAGAAGCTATACGACTCAGTTCTAGCATAATTATTCTAATGTAACTAGCTCTTTTAGGTACTTGAACACTTTTTAATCGTTCTGGTGCATTTACTGTTATTGCTTCTGTGAACATAGTGGCTAAATAATCCCATCGTGTTACATAAGGCAAATATTGTATAATTGTTCGATTTTCCGCTATTTTTTCCATCCCTCTATGTAAATAACCCAATATAGGTTCACAATCAATAACATCTTCACCATCGAGAGTAACAATTAGTCGAAGAACACCATGCATTGATGGGTGGTGAGGACCCATATTCACTATCATGAGATCCTTTCTTGTAGTTGGTACAGTCATAACTTTTCTTCCTTAATTCAATTCAGTATTCCATGAATTTAGCAAAATGAAGTTGATCAAAATGCAAAATTTAATAACTAAAGAAAAAATTCAAACCAATCTTAAACTTAAAATTAACGAGTTTTTGACTCCCGAAGACCCAACTGGTTAATCAATTTCTTATAACGTACTCGATTTTTCTTTGACAAATAATCCAACAGCCGTTGACGTTTTCCCAGAATTTTTCGTAGACCTCTTTGTGATAAAAAATCTTTTTTCTGTAATTTTAAATGTGAAGTAAGTCTTTGTATCTTATCAGTGAAACTAAATACTTGAAATTCAACAGATCCACAGTTTTTTTCTTTTTCTTGTCGAATAGCCGAGATGAATGAAACCATAAAAACAAAATTTTCTTCTTTTTTTTTCTTTTACGCGAATTTTACCGATCAGAAAAAATAAAAATATTTATTATACGTGTTATTTGCAGTTATTTAAATTTAGTAAAAAAAAGTTTCTCATTTCTTCATATAGAATTTTTTCTATCCAAATCAAATTGAAAATTTGATTTGGGTAAAAAGGAACGATCCATTTTTTTTTTTTCAAGATTTTCCTATTCAGGAAAGAAAATGTTTTTTCAATAAAGAAAAATAGATATAAGATATAGAGGAAATATACTATGTTATATTTATATTTATTATATACTATTAATTAATATAATTAAAGAATTTAAAGAATTCTGAATCGCGGATACATATGTATTCTTGATATACTGAAATTACTGCCATTATTGGTATCAAACCAATAACGATTCATACAAGCTAAATCTTCTAATCGATAATTGGGCCAAAGAAAAAATTTGAATTTCATGAATTTCTTTGTATATGTATTAAGATGTTTTTCCTTGTTCAAAAATTGTCCACAGTTGTTTATGTTGTTTTGATTACAGAATATTGGATTTCTACCCATAATATTCCAATTCTGAGAATTAAAACAAATGAAAATTCTCAATTCTCTACGACGTCTGGGGGATAGAATATTTTCAGGAACAAGGAAATCATAATAATTTTTGTTTTTAGTCATAAGTATATTGCTGTGTTGTGCAACAGATTCATGAAATTTTTTTTTATCAACATATTCTTTTTTTATTATGGATTTTCCATCAGTTTGGCGTTTAGTCTTATCAACCAATGAAATACCTATGGTTTGATATATAATATCTTTTCCATCCCTTTTCATAGATAGACGAATTGGTTCGACAATAAATATGCCTCTTTTTACCAATTCTGTAAGAGTTAGATCTTTCTGAATCAACATTACATCTAGATGCATCTCTCCTCGTTGAATTGAAGATATAGCTATTTCCTTTGGATCTATCAGTCTAAGTAGAAGACAATATACCTTTATATTATTGATCATTCTTTGATTCAAGAGATCATCCCATCTTAATTGAAAAAGAAAATATTTTTTCAAGAAGAAATTGAGTTCTGCTTCTTTCTTGCTCTTAGATTGTTTTTTTTTTCTACCTTTTTTAATGTCTGTTCCTGTATAATCTGTCTCAACATCTTTTTCATTTTGTTTTCGTAAATCTAATACAAGATTTCCTTGACCTTGTTGTTCATTTTTTTTTTTTACATTGATCTTTTTACTTTTACTAATACTAATATTTTCATAGAAATGAAAATTAAAAATAAGTAATTTGGTAGGTATGATCCACGGTTTTATTTTATACGCATTAAAAAGTAGTAAAAATTCTGGGAAAAACCAAGGTTCTAGATGTGATATGCTACGATAGAATTTTTCTTGATTCATTCCCATCCAATCAAAAAAGGAATTTTTTTTTAATTTTTGATAATTTTGATTTTGAGTATTTTTATGAATCTTGGTGTTGATAAGCGTATTGGCCCGGGTCTCAATATCAATATTATTTCTAATACAGAAATGGGGAATTTTATAATTTAAAAATAGTCTATCCATATTTTTGTCCGTATCAATGAGAAATCTTTTTTCTAGATAATTATTAATAACTATCCTTATCAATCCATAAAATGGTTCGGGTTTTAGTGTATTGAAATTAGATAAAATTTTTTTGTTTTCCACTTCTTGTAATTGTAACGTTGATTCATAAATATATGAGTTTTTATTATCCTCAAAATTTATATATTTATATGATAAAATATCATATCCTAATTTTTTTTTCAATTTTTCTTTTTGACTCATCAATGAATTTACTGCATAGTAATTTTCTTTCATGTAATGAATTAATTGGTCTTTTTCTTTTTTATATAAATCAGATTCCGTTGAGTCTTTTTTTTGAATTATACGACATTGGTTAGCCCTATTTTGCCATTTTTTTGATACTAAATAAGACCACTTAGTCTGAGATAAATTATATTGAAAATGACCCCTTAACCACATTTTCCATTTATTCATTCTATACTTATGTATTTTCTTATGCTTTGGTTTGGAACCAAATATTCCTTGTGTTGTACAATAATTCTTTATTATATCTGTAAGAAAAGGATAGGTGTTATGATTATGATATTGAAGTACAGATTTCAAAGCATATTTGTTAAATAATTGATTTTGCGAGAATTTGTAAAATATATATGCTTGAGACAAAGAAGATAAGTCCCAATAAATATTAGAATTTTTGTTGCTAATACTAAAATTAGTATTATAAAAAATATTATAAAACGACTTTTTTATAGTCGAAATAAAGTTCATTATTTTTTGATTTGTCTTTTCAATTCCTTCTTGATTTGTTTTATCATTATAAATGTATTTAGTTAAAATTTTGTTTGTTGATTTAAAACTTGGAATCTTAATGATACATAGTAATAGATTCATGTATATTTTTTCAATGAAAGATTTTATAAAATAATGCGATTTACGTATTAATCGGATATTTTTTCTTTTAAATATTTTCCAAATATCCTTCTGTAATTCTGATCTTTTATCATCATAAGTTAGAACCATTTTTTTCTTGTCTTTTGTGATTCCTTTTATTTGACTCCTAATTGTGATTGTCTTATTAGCAAGATCTTTCATTTTTGTTTCGATGAGTGAATAATTTGCATTTCCGCAATTCAGGAATTGAATTGCAATCATCGATTCGCGAAGAATCTTATAATTTATATTAGAATCTTTTCCATTTTTATTTTTAGTTGGTTCATATATTTTAACCCTACTCGATTTTAATATGGGTTTTACTTTTTCAAGTTCTTTCATTATTAGGTCCATAAATAGAATTATTTTGATGACCCATCTTGTTTTTTTTTTTGAAACTTTTAGAACCCCATTTCCTCTTTCTTTGAAAACTCTTATAACTTGTAAAATTTTCTTGTTCGCTTTTATCGTTTTTTTTTCGAGTTCTTTAAAAATGGGTTCAAAGAAAGAAGGTCGTTTTCGGGGAGACCCAAAAGGTAGCTCTGCTTCTCTTCCCCAAACTGTTAAAAAACAAAAGTTATCTTTTTTCTCTTTTTTTTGCCTTTGCTGATCTCCATGATTAAATCGTACCTTAGATCTTTGCCAAGGTTTCAGATAAAAAGGAAATAGAATCTTTATTTGAATACCATCTCTTAACCAATTTTGGGGAAATTCCGTTTCTGATAATTGAACACCATTATAAGTACATTTAACATGCATTTCTCCATTCCATTCCTTCCAATCCTCGTACCATTCGGGGAATTGAAACAATAACATACGACTAATATTTTTAGCTATTATTAATACGGGAAATAGAACATATTTTCTAAGAAAAGATTGGGTTACTAATATTAAACCTCTTATTGCTTGAGTAAATAGAAAGCTATCCCAAGCCTCTGATATTGCTATTCGTTCATTTTCCTCTTCTTTCTCTTTGTTTGTTTTTTCACTTTCTTTTGTATGTTCTTGCTCAAAATAATAAATTTGAGATTCTGAGGTT